TTGTCTCATTTTTCTATTGAAAAATCAAAGGTGGATTTTCAGATATGAGATAATCAATTGAGGGCGTGGATCAAATACAAAAGTGCAAGAGGGGTGTTTGCTTTAGGAAAAGTATTAAGGAAAAGGGAAGTCAAAATACAAGTACAATAAAAATGCAGTAATCCGGAAAAATTTTCTCATCTATTTTGTATCATTTTGGCGATATGGCCGAGCGGTAAGGCGGGGGACTGCAAATCCTTTTTCCCCAGTTCAAATCTGGGTGTCGCCTGATCAACAAACAAAAAATTTCGAAATTTCTTCTTCTCTTCTGTTCTGCTGATATAACCCGCAGAATGATTACCCGCGAGAAGAAGAGGAAACTGTTGATACTTTGTTTGATTCGAATAGTCAAATCAACCGGCATAGGGGCTATCAAGACTTCACGACTCCCTTCTATCACTAAGGGAATGTCTAAAGAATCGATCTTGTCCATATTGGATCGATAATTGACTTTTATCGAAAAGAGGGCATTTTTTTGTTATTTTATTCGTATTCCGGCATGTTCCCACTTCCTTGGGATGTACTTATATCTTACTTGTGTTTAATCTGAAATCCGAATCCATCGGGGGTTGATTTCTCAATAGTGTTCAAACAGAATCCCTTTTTGTTTTGACTCTGCACCGTTGATTCCATTATTATTAGTGAGAAATAATGGAAAAATTCCTTCGTATTTATAGAGATAGGGGACATAATTCACATGGATATAGTAAGTCTCGCTTGGGCTGCTTTAATGGTAGTCTTTACATTTTCCCTTTCACTCGTAGTGTGGGGAAGAAGTGGGCTCTAAAAGTATTACTAATTGAGTTGAGGAATAAAAGCGTAGCTTTTGTTTTATAGATCATTCTCAAACTCGTTTTGAACTATTCAAAATAAAAAAATGTCTGAATTTATCCCATTGAACTCCAACTGAAGAATCTATGAGATGAAGCATACTCTTTGAATCAAAGAGATATTTCAGCGATTCCCCTCTTTGTCTATCGAAAAGAAAGGGATTCGGATGATTGGAAGGAATAGATGTAGCAAATCGGGGTCTTTTGTGAATTTCAAACAAATATATGGAATTCATATACACATATATAAAGACAATTGTAGATTGATCTACAGAAACTTAATTTATTCTAAATTAAAAACTTTATAGGCTAAGAAATAGATATACACTAAGAGGTAGATAGTATGGTAGAAAGAAAGATTCATCTATTTCTTTTTTACCATACTATCAAATACAATATTGACGATTAAAGTCCGCTCATTTCATTTAAGTTAAGACACGAAATCGAATTTTCAAATTCAAATTCCATAGCATTAATCATTTTGACTAACGGTTTTTACGTAAATGATAAGTAGAAAGGCGGTAGGAACTAGAATGAATAGTGCAGTAGCAATAAATGCAAGAATATTTACTTCCATAATCTCATCGGTTTTTTTACTTCACAATAACTCGGGATTTAATCCCTTAGAGATGATAAACCTTTCGTCTGTAAATTCAATGAATGAATTACTTCTCAATGGTCCTGAATCAGATCAATAATATCACGAATAACAATATCTAATCTACCAAATAAATTTGTCGTCGAGACTTGAATAGTATAATATTCTAACATAGGAAGTTATTTTCTCCATACCGAATCCAAATGGAATTTGGATTCCTGACCCAATCCATCCAAAATTCCTTCCAAAATTCCTTTATTTATCATCCGTTTGTTTTTTTCTATAACTTACCTGACGCCTTCCTTGTACAATGAATCATCTGATTCAGTATTATCAGATTGTCCTTTCACTTCGATTAGTCACCTAGTTACAAACTTAAAAAGAAAAGCGAAAAAAAAAAAAAAGACTTAAGTTCGAAACTCCCCTTTTTCTTTGGGAATGAAATTAGGTCCCCCGACACCCTTTCATAGTTCATATAAAGCATAGTTCATAGAAAGCATAGTTCATAGAAAGAAAAAAGTGAATTGATGCATTTTTGGATATTGGATCCATCGGGACTGGCGGGGCTCGAACCCGCAGCTTCCGCCTTGACAGGGCGGTGCTCTAACCAATTGAACTACAATCCCAGCAAAATAAGGGATCTAGCATAAAATGGAATTCTCTTTTATCTTCGTATGGGGTATTTATCAAATGGGTTATACCATCGCTTGGTAGATTGGCGAATTTTTGGGCCGAGCTGGATTTGAACCAGCGTAGACATATTGCCAACGAATTTACAGTCCGTCCCCATTAACCGCTCGGGCATCGACCCAGGAAGAATCCAATTTCGACTTATTGGTAATCCATGATCAACTTCCTTTAGTAGTACCCTACCCCCAGGGGAATTCGAATCCCCGCTGCCTCCTTGAAAGAGAGATGTCCTAAACCACTAGACGATGGGGGCCCACTTTCCCAACCGCCCTCATACTAGCATCATAGTATGCTCATTTTTCGAAATTGTCAATATAATGGAATGATTAGATCTAAGGAATCT